AATTTGTATTTGTTAATAAAGTTAATAAGGAAAAATTGGTTTTAATTTCCTCTTGTCCTTCTCTACCCCATAAGGATGTTGAATAAACCGAGCTTTTTTTTTTGACACTATAAGTTTGAAAATAAAAATTTAAATGGCCCTCAAACGTAAGTAAATATATCCGAAACATATAAAACGCAGTTAATCCCGCGGTAGAACAAGCAATTATTGCAAAAAACGGTGAATACAACCAAGTATCATTAAGAATTTCATCTTTGGACCAAAAACAGCCAAGAGGCGGAATACCACAAAGAGAGAGTGTCCCTACTAAAAAGAATGTTCTTGTAATCGGTACCTGTTTTTTTAAACCTCCCATAAGAACCAAATTCTGGCTTTTATCTGGAGAATAACCAATAATAGTTTCCATTGAATGAATAATGGATCCGGAGCCTAAAAACAATAATGCTTTGGAATAAGCATGAGTGATCAAATGAAACAAAGCCGCTTGATAAGAACCCATACCGAGAGCCAACATCATATAGCCCAATTGAGACATTGTGGAATAAGCTAAACCCCTCTTAATATCTTTTTGAGCAAAACCTAAAGTGGCCCCTAAAAGTAATGTTATTATACCTATCAACGCTATTATATTCATTATGTAAGGTAAACCTATTAAAAGCGGTAGAAGGCGGGCGACAAGAAAAATACCAGCTGCTACCATAGTAGCAGCATGTATAAGAGCTGAAATAGGGGTAGGCCCTTCCATGGCATCGGGTAACCACACATGAAGAGGAAATTGAGCAGATTTCGCAATCGCACCCGCAAATAATAGAAAGGCGCACAAAGTAGAAAATAAAAGATTAACTTCATTCTTAGAAACCAATTTATTGAATATTTCAAATAAATCTCGAAATTCTAAACTGCCTGTTATCCAATAAAAGCCTAAAATTGCTAATAATAAACAAAAATCTCCAACGCGATTAGTCACAAATGCTTTTTGACAAGCATTCGCTGCAGTAGGCCGGGTGAACCAAAACCCTATTAATAGATAAGAACACAGTCCAACGAATTCCCAAAAAAAATAAATTTGTATCATATTACAACTAGTAACTAATCCTAACATTGACGTATTGAAAAGATTCATATAAGCAAAAAACCTCAAATATCCCTGATCATGAGACATATAATAATCACTATAAATAAGAACCAGAATTCCTACAGTAGTTATTAATATTAACATAATAGAAGCAAGTGGGTCAATTAAAGAACCAAATTCTAATGAAAAATCATTATTGATAGTCCAAGACCATATAGATAGATAGATAGTAGGTTTATTCACTTGTTGAATAGCCAGATAGGTTGAAAAAATCATAACTATACTTAAGAAGAAAATACTTGGAAAAACCCACATACGGCGAAGAGCTTTTGTTGCCGTGGGGAAAAGTAAAAGTCCTGCTCCTATTAATATAGGAACTGGAAGGGGAATAAAAGATATAATCCATGAATATTGATATGTATATTCCATATAAAAATTTTTTATATCTCAATCTAATTGTTTATGATTAATCGGCTCTTAGTTTTTTTTAATGAAAGGGTTCGGTTAATAAAAAAGAATAGAGAATTTTATAGCCGTAATTATTTGTACGTATTATTAAACTAATTTATATATCTATTATCTATAGCACAAGGATAAAAAATTACACCAAAAAAATAAATAAGTGTTTGACCTGAATTATAAAAAACTTTAATTTTTACCAAAAACGTTATTTTTTGTTGGCTTATTCATAATCATTAACCTATATATTTTTGTAGGGTAATTTTTTGTGTAAGAAAAGACATCCCTTTTTTTAGTAAAGGCTGGGATCTTCAAACCATAATAGCCTATTCTAACACTTGGCGTTCCCTCCCTAAAATTAAAAGGAGGAATTAATAACAAAGCTTTTAGAAACTTAATAGATTAAGTACAGGTCTTTTGTACATTTTCAAATTTAATGTACTCTTTGTGGGACCCTGGCCTATTAAATTTGAAATTAATAAGGTATGGGGGTTGAAACTTTTGATAATTTTATTACCCGTATAATATAAATAGATGTAGGACAACTAAACTAAATTTTAGAGAGATATAAGGAAGGATGCACTGTCTTTTTTTACTATATTAATTATATTGGGGTATACAGGCTAGAAAATAAATAGAGAACCAGATAAGAAAAAGTAAAAAACAATTGATTTTTTTGAACAATAGATAATAGATGTCTTTGACATTCAACTATACCAAAAAAAGGAGGATTTTTAATGGCGGTTCCGAAAAAACGGACTTCGATCTCAAAAAAACGTATTCGTAAAAATTTTTGGAAAAATAAAGGATATAGGGCAGCATTCAAAGCTTTTTCATTAGGTAAATCTCTTTCTACAAGGAATTTCAAAAGTTTTTTTTATGCAACAAAAAAATAATAAAAGATTCTAAAAACCTGAGTTGCTTTGATTCCAAAAGGAGTAAGTCTATTTTGTTTTTAATTAATTAGAAATTGTTTATAAATTTTATAAGTTTTCTAGAATTAATAAGAAAAATCCATATTTTATAATGTTTTGACCCGATCAATAACAAAGATTAATTAGGTTTGGTTTTATAATTAAAAAATTATTGTTTCTTTGAAATAAGGAATAAACAGAAGATTTAACCCTTTTTTGAGTATGTTTTATCGTTTTTATGATGGGGAAAATAAGGATCCCCATCGATATTAAAATTAAAAAAAGGAAAGACTTTTCCTTTTTTTAAGTGATTATAAAACGAATAGGCTAATTTTAGATGCTATGTTTGCACTCAAAATCAATCAATAAACATATATTGCATTGAATTGACTACTTCGCTCTCGACAATTGAATAAAAAAGGGGTTATTATGATTTCGAACAAGCCGCTATGGTGAAATCGGTAGACACGCTGCTCTTAGGAAGCAGTGCTAAAGCATCTCGGTTCGAGTCCGAGTGGCGGCATGTCATCTTCTAAATAAGTCCTAGACTAAGTTCAACTACCGAATTCAATTATCCTATAATTGAAATTGAATTGAAATCCCCTCTTTTTTTTTTTATTTGTTATGATATTTTCAACTTTAGAGCATATATTTACACATATATCCTTTTCAGTCGTTTCAATTGTAATTACAATTCATTTGCTAACCTTATTAGTAGATGAAATCTTAAGACTATCTGATTCGTCAGAAAAGGGGATGATAACTACTTTTTCCTGTCTAACGGGATTATTAGTGACTCGTTGGATTTATTTGGAACATTTACCATTAAGTAATTTATATGAATCATTAATTTTTCTTTCATGGAGTTTCTCCAGTATTCATATGGTTCCATATTTCAAAAAATCAAAAACTTTTTTTAATTTAAACACAATAACCGCGCCAAGTGCCATTTTTACCCAAGGTTTTGCTACTTCAGGCCTTTTAACTGAAATGAACCAATCCGAAATATTAGTACCCGCTCTTCAATCCTATTGGTTAATAATGCACGTAAGTATGATGGTATTGGGCTATGCAGCTCTTTTATGCGGATCATTATTATCAATAGCTCTTCTAGTTATTACATTTAAAAATTTAATAGTAAGTTTTAGTAAAAGCGAAAATTTTGTAAACTTTCCAATTTCGCCGGGCAAAATTCAATACATAATAGAAAAAAAGAACCGGTTAAACTGTTTACTAAAAACTTATTTTCTTTTTTCTAGGAATTATTACAGGTTTCACTTGATTGAACAATTGGATTTTTGGAGTTATCGTATTATTAGTCTAGGGTTTCTATTTTTAACGATAGGTATTCTTTCGGGAGCTGTATGGGCTAATGAAGCATGGGGGGCGTATTGGAGTTGGGATCCAAAGGAGACTTGGGCTTTTATTACTTGGACCATATTTGCAATTTATTTACATATTCGAATAACTAAAAGTTTTAAAACGGAAAATTCTGCAATTGTTGCCTCAATGGGCTTTCTTATAATTTGGATATGCTATTTTGGGGTTAATTTATTAGGAATCGGGTTACATAATTATGGTTCATTTACATCTAATTAAATTGAAGAAAGTACTTGAAAAATACAAAATAAACATACGAAAGTTTAAGTGTATACAAAAAAATCTCATGTAATCGAGCGAGAACCTTGACTTTTATTATTATTTTTTTTGCATTTCTATTACTTAAGTCAAAAGATTCTAGCTTGATTACATACATAGTTATAAAAAAGACTCCTATTTATTTTACTCAAACTTCAGAAAAGAAGAAGAAAAAGTACTTATTTTTTATTCTCCAACAAAGAATTTTTAAAATCATAATATTTCTTTTATTTTTTAGTTTACTCACCAAAACTATGGATAAAAAAAATTAGATATAAGAGTTTCTACTTTATCAACTGATAGTGAGAAAACAAAATCCGGATAAATACCAATGGATATTACAGGTAAAAGAATAGAGATCGAAAGAAACAATTCTCGGGGCCCAGAATCAACAAAATAAGAGTTTGGGGCATTAAAAAGCTTGTATCCATAAAAAATCTGACGTAACATAGATAATGAATAAATAGGAGTTAATATTATTCCAATTGCCATTACAAGAGTAATTAGGATTTTGGACATTAAAAGATATTTTTGGCTAGTAAGTATTCCAAAAAATACTATCAATTCTGCAACAAAACCGCTCATGCCCGGTAATGCAAGGGAGGCCATTGATAAGATACTGAAAGTCATAAATATTTTTGGAATTTTGATTGCCATTCCGCCCATTTCATCAAGATAAACGAGACGTATTCGATCATAACTCGTTCCTGCCAAGAAAAAAAGCGCGGCGCCAATAAATCCATGAGAAATTATTTGTAAAATGGACCCGTTGAGTCCGGTATCACTTATCGAACCAAGTCCTATAATTATGAAACCCATGTGAGATACGGAGGAATAAGCTATTCTTTTTTTTAAATTCCATTGACCGGGAGATGTTGAAGCTGCATAGATTATTTGAATTGTGCCGACTAGCATCAACCAAGGAGAAAATAGAGAATGGGCGCGGGGCAATAATTCCAAATTTATCCGAACTAATCCATATGCGCCCATTTTTAATAAGATTCCAGCTAGCAGCATACAAGTACTGTAATGTGCCTCTCCATGAGTGTCTGGTAACCAAGTATGTAAGGGTATAATCGGCAATTTAACAGCAAAAGCAATGAAAAATCCAATATAGAAGAGGATTTCTAGTTCTACAGGATACGAGTGATTCGCTGATGTTTCAAAATTTAATGTTGGTTCATTCGAACCAGCTAAACAAATACCTAGAATTGCCATTAATAAAAAGGCGGAACTTCCCGCAGTGTACAAAATAAATTTTGTTGCTGAATATAAACGTTTCTTTCCTCCCCACACGGATATAAGTAGATAAACTGGGATTAATTCTAATTCCCACATGATGAAAAAAAGTAAAATGTCTTGCGAAGAAAATGGTCCAATTTGACCGCTATACATTGCTAACAGAAGAAAATGGAATAATCGGGACTCGCGAGTAACCGGCCAAGCCGCTAAAGTAGCTAAAGTAGTTATAAACCCCGTTAGCAAAACGGGTCCTATAGAAATTCCATCTATTCCCAATCTCCAGGAAAAATCAAAAAAAAGGATCCATTTATAATCCTCTCTCAGTTGGATTAACGGCTCGTTCAAGTGGAAATGATACCCGAATGCATAAGTTGTTAGAAGGAGTTCTATTATACATATAGAAATAGTATACCACCTAATTAACTTATTTCCTCTATGAGGAAAAAAGAAAATTAAAGAACCCGCAAATATTGGAAAAACTACAATTATCGTTAACCAAGGAAAATCATTCGTAGTAAAAATAAGATACACTTGGACCCGAAAATCGCGTGCTCAAAAAAATATATTTTTTTGAGCACGCGATTTTGTCGGTAAAGGTAAAAAATCAAATGTAGTCGTATTCAAGTCGAGAACGTATCAATAAGCTAGACCCATACTTCGAGTTGTTTCATGCCACAAATAAACGCGAACACTCAAGAAATCCGTTGGACAGGCGGATTCACATCTTTTACAACCGACACAATCCTCTGTTCTTGGAGCGGAAGCTATTTGCTTAGCTTTACACCCGTCCCAAGGTATCATTTCTAATACATCTGTGGGGCAAGCTCGGACACATTGAGTACATCCTATACACGTATCATAAATTTTTACGGAATGTGACATTAGATCTATAATTTTTTAATAATAAATTTTCTATCTAGTAAACTTGTAAATAAATCATATATTTAGATACTAGATGAATCAATGATTTAAATTTATCAGAATTTTTCTAATCAATCTACTTATGGTTATGGATAAACTCATGGAAAAGGACCAGGATACTTTGATTTCTTATAGTTTCGCAAACATGCAGAATGTATAATACACGCTAATTCCAATTTTTGAATGGTTAATACTATTTATTTAACAAATTTGATTGATTCATACGAATAGATTTTCTATTACGATAAATTGACGATACAATAGCCGGTCCAATAGCGGCTTCAGCGGCTGCAACGACTATAACAAAAATGGAGAAAATATTGCCTTTTAATTGGCGGCTATCAAAAAAATCAGAAAATGTTACTAAATTTATATTAACCGCATTCAGTATGAGTTCAAGACACATAAGAGCTCTAACCATATTTCGGCTTGTGATCAATCCATAGATGCCGATAGAAAATAAGTAGGCACTCAAAACAAGTACATGTTCCAGCATCATTGAACAACTCCTTATTAATTTAAATTCATTTGAATATAACATGAATAACAAGACAACCCCAAAAATTTACGATAATATAAAAAAAGTATGTAACAAAAAAATATATTGGAAATAAGTAAAATAAAATTTTACTTGGATTGCTGTTAATAAAATTATCATCATTGGCGTGCTACGCAAATTGCACCTATCAAACTGGCTAAAAGAATTATTGAAATGAATTCAAAGGGAAGAAAAAACTCTGTTGATAAATGAATTCCAATTTGTTGACTATTACTTATTAAATCATGTTCTATAATCTGGTTTGATCTTGTAGTCCAAATAATCCCGTACCATGAGGTATCTGTAATAGTAGTCATTAGTAAACCAAACATACTTGTACAAACCAGCAAAGTACCCCCATTCCCTACCGTATAAAGATTAAAATCTTTGAAATATTCTGAACCGTTCAGAAACATTACAGCAAAAATGATTAAAACATTTATAGCTCCGACATAAATAAGGAGTTGTGCAGCAGCTACAAAAAAGGAATTTGATAGAATATATAATAGGGATATAGAAACCAAAACAAATCCCAACGAAAAGGCAGAATAAATTGGGTTGATAAGTAATACTACTCCTATACCGCCTAAGATAAGACCTAATCCCAGAAAAACTAAAAGAAAATCATGTATGGGTCCATACAAATCCATTATATGTAGGATACGAGATAAAAAAATAATTTCATGACCTTATTGAAACCAGACCAGAAAAAAGGGTTGATTTTATCATTCATAATAAAATTCTATTTGCATTAAATCCTAGGGGGTGTGAATTAAAGTGGGTACAGTTTTTGTTCAAATTTCCCGTTTTTTATGAATTGAACAGCTCGAATACGAAATTAGCCATAAAATGAATGTAAGAAATATTAATTTTTAATCCAAATTAAGACGCAATTCTTATCAACTCTTACCGAGGAATAACCAGTTAGTATTTGTAGTTATTGAGACCAAACAAAGCGAAAAAAAAAAAAGAATTTCTTTAAATTCAATTCTTTAAACCAAAACTCAACCTTCGTAATTCCTAAATTTTCCTTAATCAAGGATTTCCCTATTTTTTATTTGAGTGGAATTCAAAATAGTTCGAATTGTATAATCGAAAATTACTACTATTGGTAAACGACCCAACGCTATTTGATTATAATTCAATTCGTGACGATCATAAGTAGAAAGTTCATATTCTGCAGTCATTGCTAAACAGTTTGTTGGACAATACTCAACACAGTTACCACAAAATATACAGATTCCAAAATCAATACTGTAATTACGTAATCGTTTCTTACGAATATTAGTTTCCAATTTCCAATCAATGACGGGTAGATCTATAGGACATACACGAACACATACTTCACAAGCAATACATTTATCAAATTCAAAATGGATTCGACCGCGGAACCGATCCGCGGTGATTACTTTTTCATAAGGATATTGAATAGTTATGGGTAAACGATTTACGTGGGATAAGGTAATCATGAAACTTTGACCAATATACCTTGCAGCTCGTACTGTTTGTTGCCCATAATTTATGAACCCAGTTACCATAGGGAACATATTGTTAATATATAGATTATAGATTTTTTTTTCTCTTGTTCGATCCAATTTTTGAATATAAGATATCATAGCCTTTTACAGTGAAAATAGTTGAAAAGAAGTTGTTAATAATAGATTACCCAGAGAAATAGGTAAAAGAAATTTCCATCCAAGATTCAACAGCTGGTCCATTCTTATCCTAGGTAAAGTCCACCTTGTTGTGATAGGAATGAACAAGAACAAATAAGTTTTAGCTAATGTAATAAAGATCTCCATTGTTGATTCAAAAACACCGTATGGTTTATTTATTTCAAAAAACTCATAAATAAATATGTGCGGAATAGAGATAGTCCAGCCTCCTAAATAAAGAACTGTTACAAATAATGAAGAAACTAATAGGTTTAAATAAGAAGCAACATAAAATAAACCAAATTTGATACCGGAATATTCGGTTTGATAACCTGCTACTAATTCTTCTTCTGCTTCTGGTAAATCAAAAGGTAATCTTTCACATTCTGCTAGGGAAGAAATTAAAAAACTAAGAAATCCAATAGGTTGACGCCACAAATTCCATCCCCAAAAACCATATTTTGATTGGGCCTCAACTATATCAACTGTACTTAAACTATTAGATAATCATAGTCGATGATACCATCACAGTTTGCATCGCTATTCCAGAACCGTACATGAGATTTTCACTGCATACGGCTCCTGGAGAACCTTAAATAAATCTAAAGATCGAGTTAGTTTTATTTTGTTTTGATATGTTTTTAAGATGCGTAAAGTAAAACAATTTTGTACGATCTCGAATTAGCCCATTTGAATTCTGTTTGTTATGCTTTAAAAATTTGAGATATTTTTAATTTACCTTAAAATGTTTCTGAATTCATCTCGTCCTTTGATAATTTTAAAAATCTTTTGAAATTTTATTTGTTGAGTAATAACTTAATTCTTCTATCAAATACTCGTTATAAAGATATCAAAAACCCCTCCTTTTTACAAACGAAAAAATTATACATTAATTAATAAATTCTGATATGAATTCTATCTATAGAACTATGAATCTAGAACGAATAAAAGCATAAAAAAAGAATAAAAAGCAAGTTTTTGTACTGTAATTGTATTTATTCTTTCTCTTTTTTTGCCGTTTATATGTCTTCTTTCTGTTTCTGCGAAAAGTTAATTTACAAAATAAAAAAAAAGGATTATTTCGTTTCCAATAGTCATTGATTTAATCGACGAAGAGAAGCATACTCTGGATCGGAATTGTAGGGAGTGCTGCTTAATCATTTCTACTAACTTAAAGCCCCAAATAATATTCGTTGTACATTATGCGTAAATATTCTTATTTTTTTACAGAATCCCCATTACAAATCCTTTGTGTATCTTGGTGTTTCTACTCATCCACTCGTTTTTGTTCAAAAATTCTTTACGTTAAAGTAATTAATGTATGATAATCCATAGAACCGATAGTGAAAACTCACTATAGTGTATCTTTTTAGCCCGCTTCAAGTCAGGATGACAAGTTAGTTATCCAATCTTGGGGCAAAGTCTTTCGTTTGCTTATGTTTATTTCTATTCGTCTCTCTAACATTTATTTTATACATCAGAAATGAGACTTAATTTTTTGACAGCTAGTTTAAGATGTTTTCTTTCACTCATATAACTCTTGGGTTTAGTTCATTCATCGGAATATTTAATAAAAAATGAAGATATTTAGTCAACTTGTTTCGTCTTCCTACTATAAAACCGAAAGTAAGAAATATAATAATTTTTTTGACTTAACGAATCGCACGTAGAGATATTGATAACACACATAAAGTTAAAGGTATTTCATAACTAATCGATTGAGCAACAGCGCGTAGACCACCTAAAAAAGAATATTTATTATTTGATCCATATCCTGACATAAGAAGTCCAATAGGAGCAATACTTGAAATGGAAATCCATAAAAAAACACCAATATTGAGATCCGATAAAACAAAGCGAGAACTAAAAGGAACTACCAAATAGCTTACTAAACTGGATATAACCACTATGGAAGGGCCAATACTGAATAAACGAGTATCCCCTCTAGACGGAAAAAGGCTTTCTTTGAAAAGAAGTTTTGCCCCATCAGCTAAAGCTTGCAAAACTCCTAAAGGCCCGGCGTATTCTGGTCCAATACGTTGTTGCAGCCCTGCGGATATTTCTCTTTCTAACCATACAATTACTAGTATACCCATTGTTATTCCCAATACAGGAGTAAAAACAGGAATAAGTATCCAGAGAATTCCATAAGCCTGTTTTAAAAATTCCAATCTAGAAAAAGAATTGATATCTTGTACTTCTATTCTATCAATTATCATGTTAACGATCCACTTCTCCCATAATAATATCTATGCTACCTAGTATTGTCATAATATCAGCCAATTTCATTCTTTTAACTAACTGAGGAAGAATTTGCAAATTAATAAAGCCAGGTGGTCGAATTTTACACCTCCAAGGAAACCCACTCTGATCCCCTATCAAAAAAATTCCCAATTCCCCCTTTGGAGCTTCAACTCTCACATAGAGTTCTTGTTTCGGCAATTCAAATGTGGGCGAAGGTTTTTTACTAATAAATCGATAGTCAAAGTCATTCCATTCTGGATTCTTTTCTATATCAAAGTATCGGATTTCTAAATTCTCATATGGACCCCCCGGAATTCCTTCTAGAGCCTGTTGAATAATTTTTATGGATTCTGTCATTTCCCCAATGCGGACTAGATATCTAGATAAAGAATCTCCTTCTTTTTGCCACTGTACTTCCCAATCAAATTCGTCGTAACACTCATAATGATCCACTTTACGGAGATCCCATTGTATTCCAGAAGCTCGCAGCATTGGTCCTGATAAACCCCAATTTATTACCTCTTCTCGTCCAATAATGCCTACCCCTTCCACTCGTTCTAAAAAAATGGGATTTCGTGTAATCAGTTTTTGATATTCTGTAACTCCTGTTAAAAAATACTCGCAAAAATCTAAACATTTATCTATCCAACCATAAGGTAAATCGGCCGCAACTCCTCCAATACGAAAAAAATTATGCATCATTCTCATACCAGTGGCAGCTTCAAATAAATCATATACTAATTCTCTTTCTCTAAAAATATAGAAAAAAGGAGTCTGCGCTCCAATATCTGCCATAAAAGGTCCAAGCCATAACAAATGCGAAGCAATACGACTCAACTCCAACATAATTGTTCGGATATAACTGGCTCTTTTAGGTACTTGGATATTTCCGAACAACTCTGGTCCGTTTACGGTTATAGCTTCTGTGAACATTGTAGCTAAATAATCCCAACGCGTAACATAAGGCAAATATTGTATAATTGTTCGGTTTTCCGCAATTTTTTCCATTCCTCGGTGTAAATATCCTAATATTGGTTCACAATCAATAACATCTTCACCATCAAGAGTAACGATGAGTCGAAGAACACCGTGCATTGATGGGTGGTGGGGTCCTATATTTACTATCATGGGGTTTTTTCTTGTAGCAGGTATATTCATAGGGTTTACGGGATTCTTTTTTTCATGAATTATTGAAAGTTAAAATAAGTTGATTAAAATTCAAGATCTACTAAATCAAATAATTTAAAATGATCCTTCAAACTCAAATTAGCGCGTTTTTGATTCGCGAATATTTAACTGATTAATTAATTGTTTATAACGTATTCTATTTTTCTTTGACAAATAAGACAGCATCCTTTGGCGTTTTCCCAAAATTTGCCGGAGGCCTCTCTGAGATAAAAAGTCTTTTCTATGCAATTCCAAATGTGAAGAAAGTTTTCGTATCCTATTAGTAAGCCTTAGTATTTGAAATGCAGCAGAACCCCTGTTCTCGTCTTTTTTTTCGTGCGAAATAACCGAGATAAATGCCTTTTTTACCATAAAATTTAATCGTACCCCCGCAGGCCTTTAATTACAAAAATATATATATCTTTTTTTTCAATAAAAAAAGTTATTTTTTTATTTGGTATACACACTAAAATAAGCTTAATTTTGTTAAAAATGACTGATTGGAAAAAGGTATTCTAATAGGTATACAAAAAGATAGTTGTATACACTCACAAAGGATCAAATTTATACTAAAAAAAAAATAAAGCATTTTTTTTTTTATCATTTTATGTCATTTAATTTGTATCATGAATTATAATGAAATGTAAAACAATGTTATGTGTGCATATCTTTGTATTCATATAAAAATAAAGCACGGGAAATAAAAGCAATCCTTATTTTATATTTTATTTTTTCAGTACACGCATCAATTCATTTTTTAAATTGTGGATACATATGTATCCTTAGGAGACCGAAACGGCTGCTATTATTGGTATCAAACCAATAACGGTTCATACAAGCAAAATCTTCTAATCGATAATTAGGCCAAATAAAAAATTTGAATTTAATCTGTGTATTTGTCTCTCTTTTTTTTTTATTCAAAACTAGACTCTTTACTTGATTTTCAGTCCAAAATAGCGGATTTCTAGGCGGAACACTTTGATTTAGCGAATCAAAACAAATTATAATTCTGAATTCTCTACGACGTCTAGGGGATAAAATACTTTCAGGAACAAGTAACTCAAAATAAGTATTGTCTCGCTTTTCTACCATCTTTTGGGGTTTTCGAATTAAGTCATCATAATTTTTTTTATCAACATGTACTTTTTTTCGGCACCTTTGATTAAAAGTGTGGTTGCTATTATAAACCATCGAAATACCTATAGTTTGCTGCATAATAAAGTGTCCCGCCCTTTTTAGACACAGACGAAGGGGTTCAATAAGTAATATTCTTTTTTTAAGTAATTTTGAAAGAATTAAATTTTTATGAATCTTTAAAATATCCAGACTCATTTCCCTCTTTTGAATAGAGGCTATAGCAATTTCTCTTGGGTTTAGTAGTCTAAGCAGGAGACAATATAGGTTAATATTCTTTATTATTTTTTGATTTAAAAAATTATTCCATCTCAATTGAAAAAGCAAATATCTTTTTAGTACGAAATCGAATTTTGCGCCGATATTATCCTTATATTCTTTTTTTTTTTTATCTTTTTTCAACTTTGATATCATATAATTTTTTTCAATATATTTTTCATAGTTTACTAGAGTTGATTCAAAATTTGGATGGACTATGCTTTCTTTTTCCCTTTTATTTTTTTTTTTTAATGAAAAAATTGATAAAAAAAGATCCCCTTTTTTTTTTACAGTAGTATTTTTATTTTTACTAACATTTTCATTAAAATTTAAAAGGAGCAACTTGATTGGGATTGGTTTAATTTTATACGAAAAAGAGAGTACCAAAAATTCTGGAAAAACCCAAAAAGGGAAATTAAATATCGAACAATGGAGCATTTCTTCATTCATTCTCATCCAATCAAAAAGTTTTTTATTATTATTGTAGGGGCTGCTCCCTTGATTTTGAGAAACCGTGGGAAAAAAACTAAATTTATTTTCAATTTTATAAATTTTTTTAGTTTTATAATTATTCGTTCTAATCTTAGTATATTTATTACTGTCAGTATCAGTATTTTTCCAGACCTGAGTTTCAATGTTATTTATAAAAAAAAAATTGAGAAATATCCAATTAAAATTTTTTCTATTCCTGTTTTTCTTTATATGTATAATATTATCTTCGTCTATATAATTTTGAACCAAAAAACCTACTAGGATATTAAAAGATTGGCGTTTACTTTCAGCATAATTATAAAAAATATATAGGTTATTATTTACTTGTAAAGATAATGAAGAAATCGAGGAATTCCTTTTATCTTCATACTTAATAAAATTATATGATAAAAGATTGTATTTATCTTGTTTTTTAAAGTTAATTAATTTATTGTTTTTTTTTATAGAGTGGTGATTCACTTTATTTAGACTCTCTTGTGATATGAATTGAGATAAATCCTCTTGATAATAATCTTTTAACTTATTTTTACATGGATATATCGGTCGAAAATTTCGGAGGTTCTTATGATTTGAGTCAGAATGTAATATTTCATATGTTCTAATAAAATAATTCTTTATTTCATTTTTAAGAAAAAGGGAGTTTCCCTTAGATTGAAATACAAATCTTAATCTTACCTCATATAAATAAAAAAACTTCAAAAAAGCGTTTTGTGATAATTTGTAAAATATATATGCTTGTGACAAAGAAGATAAGTCATAAAAAGACTGCAACCTCGTATTACTTATATTAGAGAGGGCCTTTGTTATAGTATAAATAAATCGAGTTATTTTTTTGTTTGTTTTATAAAATTTTTCTGGATTTGTCTCATTATTGTAAATATAGTTAGTATAGCAAATGCCTTTATTAATTTTTTTTTTTTGTTGTTTAAAAAAAAAAAGGTGTACAATTTCTTTATAAATCTTTTTTATATATATAAGGATATTTTTTTGTATCCTTTCAAGTAAAAAGTTTATAAAATAAGTGGTTTTACTAATTAGTCGAACATTTCGTTTTTTTAAAAGTTTCAAAAAAGTTTTTGTGGATTCGAGTCTTTTATCATAATTATTTTTGTTCAAACTGTTATTTATATGTAGGCTTCGGAATTCTTTTTTATTGTCGTTTGAAACTTTTTGTACTTCATTTATGATTGTGATTGTTCTAGGAACAAGCCCTTGTATTTTTTGTGCGCAAATTGTGGAATTCGGAGATTTAATATTAATGTAGGATTCCTGAATTATCTCATTATTTCGTATAAAGTTTTGTTCGTTTTTGTTTTCACTCGACTTGTATATTTCTTTCAATCTAACTATTGGAATTTTTTTTATTTTTGGTAGTTTTTTTTTTTTTTTATAAAATTGTATTCGTTTTTTTAAAATTTGGATAATTATAAAAAAGATCTTTTTACCTTTTTTTTTTAGTTCTTTAAAAATAGGTTCAAAAAAGTAAAGTTGTTTTCGTGGAGAACCAAAAGGAAGTTCAGTTTCCATTCCCCAAACTGTTAAAAAAAAAAAATCCGTTTTTTTTTCTTTATTTTTCAGTGGATAGGTATCTCGTTCTAGTAGCTTAGATTTGTGCCGAAGTTTAAGATGAAAAGGAAATAGGATCTTTATTTGAATACCTTCTGTTAACCAGTTTTTAGGAAATTCTTTTTCTGATAATGGAACCGCGTTATAAGTGCATTTAACATGCATTTCTTTACGCCACTCCATTAAATCCTCGGACCATTCAGGAAATTGAAATAATAATATACGATTGATATTTTTAACTATTATCAATGATGGTAATATTATATATTTTCTCATAATTGACTGGCTTAGTAACATAAGACCCCTTATTACTTGAGCAATTACAAAGCTATCCCAGGCTTCGGCTATTTCTATACGTGTTTTTTCTGTTCTTTTTCTTTTTTCTTCTTTTCTTTTGTTAGCTTCTTTTTTTTTAGTAATCTCTTTTTCCTTTTTCTCTGTACAATTTATAATTTGGAATTCTTTATTTTTCCATATAAAATTTTTTATTTTTTCTTTTATTGGGTCATAAATATTAAAAGAAACCTCTTTTTCTATTCGATCCAAAAAAGTGGGCGAATTTATATTAGCTTCAAATGATTTACAAATAATTGTTTTACGCCTTTGTGCTCGGATTGAGCCTGTAATTAAATCTCGTTGAAAATCCGGTTGTTGTGAATAACGTATTAGAGAAATCTCGTCTGTTTCATTATTATTAAGATCTTGGGGATTACTAGAAGTATTGTTATCTTCTAGATCATCATTAAAAATAACTACACGTTTGCTTTTTCTTGAACGAATTGGAGCGTGCTTTCCTAAAAGGTCTTCGTTTTGTTCTTCCTCTTGTTCCAAATTGTTGATTAATCTGTATGACCACCGAGGAACTCTTTTTATGATTTCGTTTAGCTCAATAATTTTTTTTCTAATTTTCTTACCGTTAGAATTCGTGTGAACGTTTTCAAATAGAATTTTTTTTTTTCGCTCTGTTGAATTAATTCTGACTCGTTTATATTCAAAAAATTCTATATTTTTTTTGAAATTGGATGTTTGTTTTTTAAAAAAGTCATTAATGAAATTCACAAAAAAAAATATTTCTTTTTCTAATGATTTTTTTTTTATTCTATCAATTTTTTTTTGTTCCTGTTGAAATTCTAGGTAATTAATAATAAGAAAGACGCCAAAAAGTTTATTTATCCAACCCCTTTCTATGTAATTTTGTATGGAATTTTTATATTTGATTGAAAGCCAAAACAATTTTAGCATTTGTCCACGGGAAGCGCCCTTTAAGAAAGGGTCATATACCTCTGGTAAATATATATTTTTTTTATTATTGCAATATTTGCATAATCTATGTCTGTTTTCAAGTCGATCGAGAATCAGAGAATTACTCCCTAAATTTTTATCTATATTTTTAACTATATATATAAATTTGTTGGTTATATTTTTTATTTTTTCTTTATTATTATAATGCCAAAGATTCTCCAATTCATTAAAGGGGAGTTTTTCTATTGTAAATATAGAAAGCTTTCGTTCTATCATTTCGAAAAAGGTTGGCAAACTTGGTGGGTGGGTAAAACATATTTTATCTTTTCCAACACTTTGACATGCATAAAAAAAATATTGCGACATCTCATTTTTTAAGGTTATAGAAATAGATTTTTTTAATTTATTGGTTTTTATAGACCGAAATGGCCGATTCCATTTTTTATAGTTAAAAAGAATAGTCACAAAAGGTTTTTGAAAGCGAAAGTTGCGTAATTTTTTTTTTTCTTTAAATATTTCTAACTTCGAATTTTCTTGATTCCGATCCACATTCAGATAATAAGTTTCATAAACGGGTCTGTTTTTATATTGTGTCTCTTTCAATAGGAATTCATCTTTTGTTTTTTCCTTCCCATTCACTCGTATCTCTTCCCTTTCATCGATTTTGTACGGATCCTCCTTTTCTTCCCAAAAAAGGGAAGGAGAAGGATCTTCTTCAGTGGATCCCTCTTGTTCCTGTTTAGTCCCCTTCGTTTCTGAAGTTGTTTCTATTTCTACATCTGTTTCTTCCTCGCTTTCCCCCCTTTCTGAGGTTTCTTTCAGTTTCTTAGTAAGAATGGGTGACGGTATTCTGCCTAAATAGTAGACACAGGTAATAAATAAGAGAATACTAAAGATTCGAGCCATAAAATTTCTCAATTCTGACACTAGGTACTTATTAGATCTAATAGAATTA